ACTAGAATAACGGATACCGTTGTCATGATTGCCCTTCTATATTATTTCGTTATTCTATGGGATAGAGCTATACATTGAAAAATAGATCGTCGACTTGACTATAGTGCCATTTTGTATTTATCTACAAGTAAATAATTCGTTATTTTTGTGGATCCGTTTTCTTTTTCTAAACAAGTAGGGGTGGCGCTACTCATAAAACTTGATTCAATAAAAAGAAAAAGGAGGATTCGTATGAAAATGAAAGAATTTTGACTCTTGCTAGTGAACAAAATACTCAATTCAGTGATTGTACGCGGACTCTTTTGTGGATTTATGACCACAGCCACTGTAGGTCTCGGCTACGGCTATTTCTTCGTTGTAGCCAGCGTCTTCATAAAAGACAACCGGAGACGGGTAGGAGTGGTGGCTGCTTTTGGTACGGCACAGTTCGTGATGTTCGCATCGGTCTATAATAGGCCGCTCCATGAAGGATTGGTTCAACCTCATCGCATAAAAATGTTCTTGTTCTTTCTGTCATTTTTCTTGCTTCAGCTTTTATGGACCAGTCTAACAACTTTGCGCAACTGGCCGCTTTTGGATCTTAACGATAAAAGAAAGCCCGTGGTAAGTAAACGAAGGCGTGTGGTAAAGCGCCTCTTCTTACTTCAATTGGAATTTATGATGAATTTCTTTGTGCAATTATACAACCCGTACCTTAAACCTGATTCAATGATCCCCGGATTAGTCAACTTTTGTCTCTCTCGCTATAACAACGACAACGAAAAGAAGATTGTATTTGTAATAAGTAGTTTGGCTGGTTGGTTAATTGGGCACATTTTAGTCCAGATTTTCTTCATGATTTTATTGATGAAGTTGTTGGAATTCATAGAGAGCATAATCATTTGGGTAAGAAAGAACTTTTTTGAATCTTAAGTTCAATTAAATTAAATAAGTGAAATAGATAATAAATTAATAAATAAGTGAAATAGATAATAAATTAATAAATAAGTGAAATAGATAATAAATTAATAAATAAGTGAAATAGATAATAAATTAATAAATAAGTGAAATAGATAATAAATTAATAAATAAGTGAAATAGATAAAGGTTGATCTATTTCACTTATTCTCTATTTCACTTATTCGACTGGAATGGCAGCGAATCGAACAAAAAAAAGTCATCAAAAAAATGACTGAGATAATCGAGTTAATATATATCGTATAGAAAACGATTCCACTTATAAGAAAGGAGGAAAAATAGACAGTGGCTATTCATTCGACTGCGTCAGATCGATAATCTATCTGCGAATTTCCGTATAGAAAGAAATAGAAAAAATATTCGAAATAAATAGAATATAATAGATAGAATAGAAAGAATTCGAATACATGGAAAAAAGATTCTGGCTAGATCGTCCGCTTGACAATACTGCCATTTTTTGGTTATATATATATTCCAAATATTATTAATTTTTGGAGTAGTGGCGCTACTCATAAAACTTGATTCAATAAGGAGGATTCCTATGAAAATGAAAGAATTTTTACTCTTGCTAGTGAACAAAATACTCAATTCAGTGATTGGAGGTGGACTCTTTTGTGGATTTATGACCACAGCCACCGTAGGTCTCGGCTATTTCTTCGTTGTAGCCAGTTTCTTCATAAAAGACAAACAGTTCTTCATAAAAGACAACCAGAGACGGGTAGCAGCAATGACTGGTTTTGTTACGGGACAGTTCGTGATGTTCACATCGATCTACAATAGGCCGCTCCATGAAGGATTGGTTCAACCTCATAGCATCATTATGCTATTTCTAGGCTCATTCTTCGTTCAACTCTTCTGGACTAGTCGAAAAACTTTGCGCAACAGGCGCTTTTTGGATCCTCACGATCTTATCACTAAAAGAAAGTACGTGCTCCGCCTTCAATTGGAATTTATTATTAATTTCTTTGTGCAATTATGCAACCCGTACCTTGAACCTGATTCAATGATCCCCGGATTAGTCAACTTTTGTCTCTCTCGCTATAACAACGACAACGAAAAGAGGATCTTATTTGTAAGAAGTAGTTTGGCTGGTTGGTTAGTTGGGCACATTTTCTTCATGATTTTCTTCATGAAGTTGTTGGAATTCATATTGATCATAATCATTTGGGTAAGAAAGAACTTTTTTGAATCTGATGACGAAGATGAAAATGAAAATAAGTGAAATAGATCAACCTTTATCTATTTCACTTATTCTCTATTTCACTTATTCGACTGGAATGGCAGCGAATCGAACAAAAAAAAGTCATCAAAAAAATGACTGAGATAATCGAGTTAATATATATCGTATAGAAAACGATTCCACTTATAAGAAAGGAGGAAAAATAGACAGTGGCTATTCATTCCACTGCGTCAGATCGATAATCTATCTGCGAATTTCCGTATAGAAAGAAATAGAAAAAATATTCGAAATAAATAGAATATAATAGATAGAATAGAAAGAATTCGAATACATGGAAAAAAGATTCTGGTTAGATCGTACGCT